AGGTTCTAGCACCATGCCAAATGTGTCCGAAGAAGAAGAGCAGAGCAAACGACGCATGCCCAAAAGTAAACCAACCCCTTGGACTGCTACGAAAAACACCATCTGATTTTAAAGTAGCACGATCTAATTCAAAAATTTCACCTAATTGAGCACGTCTCGCATATTTTTTCACAGTCGCAGGATCACTATAACTGACTCCATTAAGTTCGCCACCATAGAACTCAACAGTTACACCGACTTGTTCGACACTATACTTCGATTCTGCCCTTCTAAAGGGAACATCGGCCCTAACAATTCCGTCTCCGTCTACCAAAACAACCGGAAATGTTTCAAAAAAAGTAGGCATACGGCGTACAAAAAGTTCACGCCCCTCTTTATCTCGAAAAATAGGATGCCCTAACCAACCAACAGCTATTCCATCCCCATTGTCCATTGATCCTGCTCTGAACAACCCCCCTTTTGCCGGATTATTTCCGATGTAATCATAAAAAGCTAATTTTTCGGGAATTTTAGACCACGCTTCTGATAAACTTTGATTTTTAGCTAATCCAGCACCAACTCTTCGATATATTTCTTGCTGGAAATATCCCTGATCCCATTGATACCGGGTGGGACCAAATAATTCGATAGGGGTAGTTGCTGAACCATACCACATAGTTCCCGCAACAACAAAAGCGGCAAAAAAGACAGCAGCGATACTACTGGAAAGCACAGTTTCAATATTTCCCATACGTAATCCTTTATACAGACGTTGGGGTGGACGGACACTAAGATGAAATAGGCCTGCCAATATGCCTAAAGTACCCGCTGCAATATGATGAGAAGCTATTCCTCCCGGAATAAAAGGATCAAAACCTTCTACTCCCCACGCTGGATTGACAGGTTGTACCTTTCCGGTTAATCCATAAGGATCAGACACCCATATTCCAGGACCGTACAATCCTGTTACATGAAATGCCCCAAAACCAAAACAAGCCAACCCTGAAAGAAATAAATGAATTCCAAAAATCTTGGGCAAATCCAAAGAGGGTTTTCCTGTACGTTCATCACAAAATATTTCTAAATCCCAATACACCCAATGCCAGATAGCCGCTAAGAAGCACAACCCAGAAAACACAATATGTGCACCGGCCACACCTTCGTAACTCCAAATACCCGGATTCGTTATAGTTCCTCCTGTAATACTCCAACCGCCCCATGAATTGGTTATTCCTAAACGAGTCATAAACGGTATAACGAACATACCTTGTCTCCACATTGGATCAAGAACGGGATCAGAGGGATCAAAAACTGCTAATTCATATAGAGCCATCGAACCAGCCCAACCAGCAACTAAGGCTGTATGCATTATATGGACAGAAAGCAAACGACCAGGATCATTCAATACGACGGTATGAACACGATACCAAGGTAAACCCATGGAAATACCCCTTTATCAACACAAAATAGACACTATGTAACTTTATTGCATTAGCAAAAACTATGCTATGAACCTCCAATTATCTTCACGAAAGGAGTAATATTTGTTCGAGTCTTTTTTTTTAGTAAAAGCGGAACAATTTTGTTCCTAATAAGAAAGAGAAGCAGATCTATTCTATACCCGATAAGGAACAATACGCAATGGGGTTAATCCCATTTTCGATCAACAAATGCATCTATATTTAGAAATCATTCAAAAGAACTATTCGGAATCGTAAACATTTTGATCGATTTATGCCTCAAATATGATAAAACTCAAATATGATAAAAGACAATATTATTAAGCCACTAAACGCATTGTTACGCTTCCACATCAAAGTCCAAGATAGTACTTAATTCTTTTTTCTTTCATTTTATGCCTATTGGTGTTCCAAAAGTACCTTTTCGAAGTCCTGGAGAGGAAGATGCCTCTTGGGTTGACGTATAGTGCGACTTGTCAGATATATTGGTCATATGGGATTTCCCCCGTTCTCTCCCCCGATTGAGATATCCTATGTTTCGGCCAAAAAAAATTGAATTACCAATAATTTGGAGCGTGAAATGCAATTTGATGTGAGGGATAGTCAAATTCATAGTAGCAATTAGAATAATTTATGGTTGAATTTTTTGAAACACTAAAATGAAGTCTTCATAAGTAAAGTATTCAGGCTCCCTTGAAAAAAAAAACATTTTTAATTTCTTTTTTATTTATTACTACATATATCCATAGATAATAAAAGATTAGTATTGAATAATATTCCAAGTAATTGGAATCTCAAACTTTTCACTTTAAACGAATGCAGGAGGAAAGAAATCAATACATATTTAATATTTTACATTGATCGAAGATATGAAATCTCAATTGAAAAAAAGAATTAAGTTGTAAAAATAAAAGACGGAATATTATTGGTCTTTGTCCTATATGTGCAAATCAAAATTGGGCAGCTTTTTACTTGGAGTAGAGCATAAACCTAAAAGAATTGAAAAGACCTATTCAGGAACAAGAAAAAAACATCGTGATTAAAATGAAATCGCGATGATGCAATGTATCAATGATAAGTTAATTCAATATGTTTAATCTTAATGGATTCTTTTTTTGCGAGGGAACGGGTACAAAACGGAACTCATTTCTTTCTTTAAAAAATAACGAAAATTCGTTTCATTAATATACGAAATTTTTGAATCTCTTAGAATTAATAGAATTAAGAAACCGCTCTTAAAACTAAACTAAATATATAATATATATATCTTATATATAAAATAGAAATAGTTTCTATTTATTTATAGAAATAATTTCTATAAATTTTAAATAGTTTCATGAAAGAGGCCTGGAATCTACACATTGAGTCGTTTTTTCTCAATTTTTGTTGAACCGTATGCATCAAAAGGTGCATGTACGGCTCTTACGGGATACAAATTTGATCCTAATCAACCGACTTTATCGAGAAAGATTACTTTTTTTAGGACAAGAGGTTGATAGCGAGATCTCGAATCAACTGATTGGTCTTATGGTTTATTTGAGTATAGAGAATGATAACAAGGATTTGTATTTGTTTATAAACTCTCCTGGCGGATGGGTAATCCCGGGGGTCGCTATTTATGATACTATGCAATTTGTTCAACCTGATGTGCATACAATATGCATGGGATTAGCGGCTTCAATGGGATCTTTTATACTCGTCGGAGGAGAGATTACTAAACGTCTAGCATTCCCTCACGCTTGGCGCCAATGAGTTTTTTACGAAAAGAAGACTATGCATGAAATTAGAACAATTAAGTAATAATAGCATGGCACATCGAATTCGATATACGAATTTTTTTTTTTCAATATAGTCAATTAGATATCGAAAGAGTAGTATGCAATTAGTCGAAAGGGTCTTCCCCATTTTATCTTCGTTATTGTCGGGGACCCATTTTAGCGTCACAAACCTTTTTTTTTTTTATTTTCCCAAGGAAGACTTTGTCAAAATTCCGATATTTAGATTTATTGCTATACTTATGAATATACTTTTGAAAGAATAAAAATAAATAAAAACTTTGGGATTGCTGAATCACAGAGGAGATAAATATATAAAGCAACGGAGCCATCATAGTATTTTATTAACTATTCTGAAATCGGAAAAGAAGGATGGTAAGTGGATCGTTTGACGATGGCAATCCGATAAACCCTAAAATTTATAGAAATTTTCTATCTCTTTAATTGATGATTCTTTGATGGAAGGTCAAACTGAATTCCATTCTAGAGCCGTATGCAATGTCTAAAAAATGCCCGTACGGTTGTTCTATCCTTTCTTTTTTTCTTTATCTCGTTCCATCTCATAATCGAGATAGAAGAACCTTTTGTTCCATGATCAGGGTAATGATACATCAACCTGCGAGTTCTTTTTATGAGGCACAAACGGGAGAATTTATCCTAGAAGCAGCAGAACTACTTAAATTGCGAGAAACCATTACAAGGGTTTATGTACAAAGAACGGGCAAACCCTTCTGGATTGTATCCGAAGATATGGAAAGGGATGTTTTTATGTCAGCAACGGAAGCCCAAGCTCATGGAATTGTTGATCTTGTAGCAGTTGAATAAAAAATAAAAATAGCATCAAAAGTAGGGGGAATAAGTTTAAATAAATTGACAATTTGTATTTTTATTTAGTTCTTACCGGATTTAATAATATCTTATTCATCTATTCCACCGGAAAGTAATTCATAATTAGCCGGTTAGGATCAATCTAAACCAACCCATTCATTATGGATACGATTCAACATGCCAACTATTAAACAACTTATTAGAAACACAAGACAGCCAATCCGAAATGTCACGAAATCCCCCGCTCTCGAGGGCTGTCCTCAGCGACGAGGAACATGTACTAGGGTGTATGCGCGACTCGTTCCGATCATTTCTAATAGAAAGAAGGAAATCGAAGAAAGAAGTACGTACGTTCACTATATCAAACTAAAAAAAAAATCTATTTGATTCTTCGATTGGATATGAAATTTATGGTTTGCGTTGGTGCAAATTGAATTCACTCTAGTTTCAAAATTGAAGATGAGAAAAAATGCCTCATTGGTTCATTGGTAACAAATGTTTATCCATTAAGCGAGCAACTATTATTTTGAAAAACCAAGTTGATGATGAAAAACGGACTAAGAGGGTCAGCTACCCCAAGCAAATCTTAATAATGCAATATCGTTACTGTATAAGTAGATCTCATTGTGAAAGACTTTTTTTTTACTAGTTGAGGTAGAGCAAAAGAATGTGAACTGTACAAGTTAGCAATAGTATTCTATTCATTAAATGAAGTCGAAGTAAAGGACTCCGGTGTATAGAGAGGACTTCACCGTTTTAGAAAGAACCATAGAAACGATGGAACCCATGATTTCCCTTAATATATATGGGCATTCAACTCAAAATAAGAAATTGTATTGATACTAAGTATCAAAAAACGAAAACAGAAAAAATATTCTATTAAAAGACATTGAAATAAATATAAATGAATAAGAATAAATAAATCGTGGTCGGGAAGGTTATAGTAGCCAAAGCCATTGGAATTATTATTTTATACATCGGAAGAATGTGTGCGTGTTGTTATTACTAAACTAGTAAATTGGAAAAGAATAACTGAAAGAAAGGAAATCCATTAGTTATTCATTAAGGTTTGATTTATTCAATGACCAGAATTACACGAGGATATATAGCTCGTAGACGTCGAACAAAAATTCGTTTATTTGCATCAAGCTTTCGTGGAGCTCATTCGAGGCTTACTCGAACAATTATACAACAGAAAATCCGAGCTTTGGTTTCGTCTTATCGAGATAGAGATAAGCGAAAGAGGGATTTTCGTCGTTTGTGGATCCCTCGGATAAATGCAGTAATTCGGACTCAGTTTGTATCCTATAGTTATAGTAATTTTATACACAATCTGGACAAGAACCGGTTGCTTTTTAATCGTAAAATAGTTGCACAAATAGCTATATTAAATAGGAATTGTCTTTATATGATTTCGAATTCGATCAAAAAAAAATAAATTCTTCAATTTTAAGGAAAAATTGGAATTGTAAGTTCGATTATTGAAAATGCCATTTTCTGGAGAATGAACTTCGAGAAAGTAGACTAAAAATTAGTAGGATAAAGAGAAAATCGCTCAAAATAAAATGAGCAACAAAATCCGTCGAATAAATATCCAAGACGAAAAGATTGCTTCTTCGCCGATTCCTGTTTTTTTTTTTTACGATAGATAAGTAGGAGAAATCCAATCTAATCTTGATTGGATTCTCGAATTCTTCGAATAAAACCTCAAACTCTATTTCAGTTTTCGACTTTGAATTTTGAGTCAAATTTAAGCGGAAAGTAAGCCTCCTCTTTTTATTTATTCCGTATTTTAAGACCATTAGCTCTGGCCGTCGATTCGCTTTTTTCAAATTGTTTATCATTATTAAGAAAGGGTAATAAAGATAAAATACGAGCTTGTTTTATAGCAATAGTAATTAATCGTTGCTGTTTTAAGGTCAATCTATTCACCCGTCTGGATAATATTTTTCCTTGTTCACTAATAAATCGACTAATTAAACTCATGTTTCTATAATCAATTCGATCCCCCGATTGGATCGGGGGCAAACGCCTACGAAAAGATCGTTTGGATTTCCGCAAGGGTGGCTTGGATTTTTCCATACTTTGTTTATTCCTTATCTCGAAAATACTATTTCAATCCGATCCAAAAAAATTTTGAATTCAAAAAAAAAAAAACAATCTTTTTTTTTTTTTTTTTTTTTTTTTAAAAAAAAAAAAAAAAAAAAAAAAAAAAAAAAAAAAAAAAAAAAAAAAAAAAAAAACAATCTTTTTTTTTTTTTTTGAGTTAATTAAATTCTGTTACCTAAACTAGTTTAATAGGATCTCTCGAATAGAGAATATGTTCTTTTTTTGTTCCTGCTAGAAGAGTGATACACAAATAACTTGGAGTCGGTTTATTTCTTTATCTCCCCGTGAATCGTATGTTTAGAACAATAGGGACAGAATTTTCTCAATTCCAAGCGACTCGGCGTGTTGTGTCGATTCTTTTGAGTAATATATCGGGAAATCCCCCTTGATTCCTTATTAAGATTAAGTTCGTTTCGAAGACAATTGCTACATTCCAAAATAACTGGTACTCGGGCATCTTTTCCCTTGGCCATGACCCTCCTTTAGTTTGCGTTTTTGATTCAATCAACTCTTCTTATTTGCTGATCTTGAAGTGCCTAGCAAAAAGAAATAAAAAAAAAAAAAGGTTGCTAAGTTGAAATTATGAAAGATTTCGTTACAATCACAATACAATAGAATAAGTAAATAGAATTTCTAATTCAGTTGTGAAGTTTAAGTAGAAAAACAAATTTGAACTCTATTGAATTTAGCTATATTGAATTCGATTCGAAGTATAGTATATAGTACACTATTTCACTTTCTTATCTTGTATTCCAGTTTTTTCATGGACCCCTTTCTGTTCTCACTCTATTTTTTAGAAAGCGAATTGAACGCTGAGTTCAAATTTAACCGAGGTTGAATTCATTTTTTTTTTTCTATCTTTCCTCCTTTCTTGATTTTGTCTCTCAGTATCTAATTGAATTTTTGATAATTCAAAAAAGAGGGGAAGGGATTAGTGACAGATCTTTTGATTCTATCTCTAATCTTCTTCACCCCTTCCCATGTTACTAACTAAACTAGTATGTTTAAAAAAAAGGAAATGTCAACGCATCTGGGAATAAACGATTGATCTCTATCAACAGACCTGCTAACGACCCGAACCAGAGAGTACTTAGGATTGGTGCCACGGAAAGATAGGTTTTTAGATCTCGCATTTTGAATCCTCCTTCTTTATGTTTTAATGTTTTATTAAATATTAAAATATCTGATGGGAATACCTATTTGGATATGGAAGTATTTCAGATTCCTTTGTATTTTACAGGATTCCGAATTTCCACGATTAATTTAAGACGATAAAAAAAAGATAAGATTCCCCTTTATCCTAAAAAAAAGTACCTTTCTTACCCTCCCCCCAGTATTCCCTCGTTCTTTTTTACGATCAGTTTTTTGATATTCCTATGTATATAGGCATACTATATATAATAATAATATATATGTTATATTCTATAAATAATATTATTTATCTACGAGATTTTCTCGTAGATATGAGTTAAAAGAAATAAAATAAATGTCAAGAAAAATTGGATATGTTCCTATATTAATAGGATAAGAATGGAAAAAATGGAAAAACTAAGATTTTTGAAAACAAGACGGGGATTCTCTACAATGACAATGTAGACCACTTGAAAGAAAGGGATGTAGCGCAGCCCGGTAGCGCGTTTGTTTTGGGTACAAAATGTCACGGGTTCAAATCCTGTCATCCCTACCTGTTACTTCTCTTATCAGAAGTAACAAGGAAGAAATTTCAATCGATTCAAATCACACATCCATTTTTTTTTTTTTTATGTTATTCTCGAAGATAGTCTAGGCATTCACGATAAGATTAGAGTGGGGGACAAAAAAATCTTCTTCTTTTTTTTAACTATTGGGATACGAAAAGAAGACTTTTTTTTTTCATTTTTTTATAATAAAAAAAAAAAAGCGCTCTTAGTTCAGTTCGGTAGAACGTGGGTCTCCAAAACCCGATGTCGTAGGTTCAAATCCTACAGAGCGTGATTCTGGGCTTGATTAATTTGAGAATTAGATGCAAATTTAAATTAAATAAGTGAGCAGAACAGTAATCTGAATTTGACCTCCTCTTTTCTTAAAGAAAATTAACAGGAGGTGAAATTATCAAAAAAACTGTTAATTAATCAAAGGTCTAACTGATCACCACGTCTGTATTGTAAATACGCAGTTACAAATAATCCCGCTAAAGTAATAGGAATTAGACCTAAGACAATTCCAAATAGAAAAACTTCAATCATTTCAATTTTTTTTTTTAATAAAAAGAAAAAAAGAGAGGTACTATCTATCACTAAATATTAATTCGTAGTGCCAGAGAATCCCAATGACCAATACTTGTAAATACATTCGGTAATGAACTATAAAATCTCGGAATACCACAGAAAGATTTCTTTTTAGTTTTATGTTATGGGTTCGGCTCATTCAATTGATTTTAAATCAATCGTATCTTATTGAGACTAATAAAGAGAGCTGAAGTTATAGTTAAAGCTGCTAGTAGAAAACCAAAATAACTAGTTATAGTAAGCATAAAGGGGATAATTGAAATATGTTCTTTTTCTACATATGTTTAGAAAACATTTCCCTAAGTTTGAAGATAAGACGATAAGAAAAAATAGCAATTGAAACGAAAAATAATAAGTTAAGTTGAATTCTTAGTTATGAAGCAGTCATTACACTACTAACTACTACCAAAAGACTAAAGTCTAAACGGGGATAAGTTAATCATTTTGAGCATCTACTCTATTTTAGATCTTTTCAAGATCTATTAAAATAAAGAGTGAATTTAGACGTTATAATACCCCTTCTCTTCCTCGAAGAGATTATGTGAATGAACCCAGTACTCAACTAATAAATAAAGAAATCGAATTGATTCAACTAAAATTCAAATAAAGTAGTGAAATTCCATTCGTAGACCAGTAATCCTTATCATTTTTTTTTTTCTTTTCTAGTTTAGCGAATGTGTCCCTATTTATTATTATTTTATTATTCTATATTCTATAATATAGAAATATAGAATTTTTTTTTTTTTATTATTATAATTATTATATAATTTAATTATAATTTCATAATTTCTAGAGAAATAGATTTTGTTTTAATCAATATTCTATACTCCTAGTACTTGTTACTGTACGAATCAGCAATTCGCTTTAAATGGAATAAACTAAAACGAAACAAAAAAAAAAAGATTTCAAGAAAACCTTTTCGACAGTTTAGAGGTAGAGGTATGAAAAGGAAATTTTTGAATTTCGAAATTGGGAACGGGAAATAGGATAATTTAACTGTATTTTTTTTTTTTAACTAAAAACCAACCCCTTCCCCCTTGGTTTACCTAATGTAAGTTTTCCGGTTCGAAACCAATAATAATCTAATAGAGAGAAATAAACCTTATATAAATTTATATAAATTTCATCTCAAATCATCAATTCATACTTCTACATTAAGAAAGGAAAAGAAAAAAAGAAATTATCGACGAGTCCTTCATTTACATACTGATTCAAATTGCGTTGCTGTCTTAGAGGAAGGATAGCTATACTGATTCGGTATACTCGAAAAAAGCCCTTGGTACAATATTGACGATCTCACAAGGATGAAGAAACGGCAGTGAATTTCCCCATTTACTGATATCATCTTTTACAGAATCGACCCCCCTTTAATCGTACAAGAATATGCGGAGCTCAGCATGTCTGGAAGCACAGGAGAACGTTCTTTTGCCGATATTATTACCAGTATTCGATACTGGGTTATTCATAGTATAACTATACCCTCTCTATTTATTGCGGGTTGGTTATTCGTCAGCACGGGTTTAGCTTATGATGTATTTGGAAGTCCACGCCCAAACGAATATTTTACAGAAAGTCGACAAGG